TAAAAAAAACTAAGAAAAATGTTCTTTGGTGATATAAGTTACACTTTCTAGTAAGAGTCAGAAGTTTCGGATAATTTTTTTTCTTTAAATTTAATATTTTAATATTATTTTTTTATTTCAAATTTCTATTTTAATATAAATATATTATTTAGAAATTATATATTTATATATACTTAATTGTTTATATATACTTAGTAGTATAATATTATATAAAATACAATAGTCAATATTACCTAATATTACTTATAATAGATATACTTATCATATCATAAGATATCTTTCTAATAGATACAAATATATAGATACAAATATTAAATCGAGGCACCCATTCTATGACAGATCTCAACTTACCCTCTATTTTTGTGCCTTTAGTGGGCCTAGTATTTCCGGCAATTGCAATGGCTTCTTTATCTCTTCATGTCCAAAAAAATAAGATTGTCTAGATCCAATGGGACCAAATCCTATCAATTTTTTTCAACACTGTATCATAATACAGATATTTTTTTAGTGCAATATGGTACGATATGTGGCTCTTTCCACACACAAATGAAAGAACTGTTATGTATGTGGATACATGCTATCTGCATAAATGCATGTATGTATATATATATATAGCTGGTTAAAAACGGATCAGTAAATATTTTTAATAGAAAGTCAATGTATCTAACCAATTACTCCACATCAGAATAGTGCTAGTTGATGAAAGTTACTTCGGGATCAAGAAAGGTAAAGTCAAATTTGGGTTATTCTCTCAATTCCAATCGAATGCAACTGGATCTAGTATAGTATGAATTGGCGATCAGAACATATATGGATAGAACTTATAAGGGGGTCTCGAAAAACAAGTAATTTTTGCTGGGCCTGTATCCTTTTTTTAGGTTCACTAGGATTCTTAGCGGTTGGAACTTCCAGTTATCTTGGTAGGAATCTGATATCCATATTTCCATCTCAGCAAATTATTTTTTTTCCACAAGGAATCGTGATGTCTTTTTACGGGATCGCAGGTCTGTTCGTTAGCTCCTATTTGTGGTGCACAATTTTGTGGAATGTAGGTAGTGGTTATGACCGATTCGATAGAAAAGAAGGAATTGTGTGCATTTTTCGTTGGGGATTTCCTGGAATAAATCGTCGCATCTTCCTTCGCTTCCTTATGAGAGATATCCAATCAATCAGAATTGAGGTTAAAGAGGGTCTTTATCCTCGTCGTGTCCTTTATATGGAAATCAGAGGTCAAGGGGCCATTCCCTTGACTCGTACTGATGAGAATTTTACTCCACGAGAAATTGAACAAAAAGCTGCCGAATTGGCCTATTTCTTGGGCGTACCAATTGAAGTATTTTGAAATGAATTGAACACAATAAAGAATAAATGTTTTCTCGGCATGGGGGAAGGAACTTGCTAATTCCTTTTTTAATACAATTGAAGTCTTTTTGGAATGTTCATTTGAACAAAACATGTTAGATTATTCTATTTCCTCCTTCCTTTGTCGTGGCGACTCCCATAGAATAAACCAAAAAAGCAGGAGGGCGTATATGGAATAACTATAATAAACTATACTATAATAAAGAAGAAAATTAAGAAAAGAAGAAATTTTTGTATACCATTTGTATACCAAAAGTATTTCGTATGCGTATGGATCCCAACTCAATTCTTTTCTATTAGAAAATTTCTACTAGAAAAAGGCTAATCTAAGGCTAATATAATAAGTAGGGATTCATCAAATATATCCGAACATTTATTTCGTAATACGGAATTCATCTCATCTTTTTAGGCCCAAAATTTTGATGATACCTTTTTTCCTTGGTTGTGGCTAGGCGGTGAAACATTTCGAAATAATTAACTGAGGGGGGTTTTCGTTTCTAAATCCGATTCGTTATTTTAAGTGGGTTTTCGAGTATTCATAGAAAGGAACAAATGAAGATGAAATTGCTTCGAATTTGCCCATTCGAATTTGCCCAATTGAGATATCTAGGAATAATATTGATTTTGCATTTTTATCCGAAAAGGGCGAACCCTTATCCCATTTCTATATTCCTTCTAGATCCAAGAACTAAACTCAATTTTGACACAAAAATTGGAATGAATAGACCCATAGGTTCAATACCTTGTTATAGAACTCGTGCTTCAGAGAAATATCATATAGAGTCAACGAATGAAGCAGGTTCATTAACGATTCAATTCACAGATAAAAAATGAAAAAAAAGAAAGCATTGCCTTCTTTCCCATATCTTGTATCTATAGTATTTTTGCCCTGGTGGGTCTCTCTCTCATTTAATAAATGTCTGGAACTTTGGGTTACAAATTGGTGGAATACCGGGCAATCCAAAACTCTCTTGAATATCATTCAAGAGAAAAACGTTCTAGAAAGATTCATAGAATTAGAAGAACTCTTTCTGTTGGACGAAATGATAAAGGAGTACCCGGAGACACATATACAAAAACTTCGTATAGGAATACACAAGGAAACGATACAATTGGTCAAAACACACAATGAATATCATCTCCATATCATTTTGCATTTCTCGACAAATATAATCTCTTTCGCTATTCTAAGTGGTTATTTTATTTTGGGTAATGAGGAACTTGTCATTCTTAATTCTTGGGTTCAGGAATTTCTCTATAACTTAAGTGACACAATAAAAGCTTTTTCGATTCTTTTAGTTACTGATTTATGGATTGGATTTCACTCGACTCATGGTTGGGAACTAATAATTGGTTCGTTCTACAACGATTTTGGATTGGCTCATAACGATCAAATTATATCTGGTCTTGTTTCCACCTTTCCAGTTATTCTAGATACAATTGTGAAATATTGGATTTTCCATTATTTAAATCGTGTATCTCCTTCGCTTGTAGTCATTTATCATTCAATGAATGAATGAAGAACTCATTTGATCTCCTGATATCAATCAAATAAATCAGAATCTTTCTTCCTTTATAAAGAAACCATTTTGAATCTTACTTAATTCTTTATATTTTATTTCTACCAGTTCAAGGTATTCGTCCTATATTACAGTACAACTATTCTAGTACAATGACAGACTCGTGCATAGGGAACTTTACTAGTTCCCTATCTAATTTATTGTAGAAATTCCGAGATCCATGATTGGACATGCAAAATAGAAATACTTTTTCTTGGGTAAAGGAACAGATGACTCGATACATTTCTGTATCGATCATGATATATGTAATAACTCGAGCATCCATTTCAAATGCATATCCCATTTTTGCGCAGCAAGGTTATGAAAACCCACGAGAAGCAACTGGACGAATTGTATGTGCTAATTGCCATTTAGCTAATAAGCCCGTGGATATTGAAGTTCCGCAAGCTGTGCTTCCTGATACTGTATTTGAAGCAGTTGTTCAAATTCCTTATGATATGCAACTGAAACAAGTTCTTGCTAATGGTAAAAAAGGGGGTTTGAATGTGGGTGCTGTTCTTATTTTACCCGAGGGATTCGAATTAGCCCCCCCCGATCGTATTTCTCCTGAGTTGAAAGAAAAGATAGGAAATCTGTCTTTTCAGAGTTATCGTCCCAATAAAAAGAATATTCTTGTGATAGGTCCTGTTCCGGGTCAGAAATATAGTGAAATCGTCTTTCCCATTCTTTCCCCCGACCCTGCTACAAAGAAAGACGTTCACTTCTTAAAATATCCCATATATGTGGGTGGGAACAGAGGAAGGGGTCAGATTTATCCTGATGGTAGCAAGAGTAACAATACAGTCTATAATGCTACATCAGCAGGTATAGTAAGCAAAATAGTACGTAAAGAAAAGGGAGGATATGAAATAACCATAGTTGATGCATCGGATGGACGTCAAGTGGTTGATATTATACCTCCAGGACCAGAACTTCTTGTTTCAGAGGGTGAATCCATTAAGCTTGATCAACCATTAACAAGCAATCCCAATGTAGGAGGGTTTGGTCAGGGAGATGCAGAAATAGTGCTTCAAGATCCATTACGCGTCCAAGGCCTTTTGTTCTTCTTCGCATCTGTTATTTTGGCACAAGTTTTTTTGGTTCTTAAAAAGAAACAGTTTGAAAAAGTTCAATTGTACGAAATGAATTTTTAGGTCCAGAGATTCCTTAACATTTGGTAAAAAGTGCCGATTTTTTGTCCATCGATACAATTATGTATGATCAAAAAATTCTGTAAATCCTTTTGCTTGCTTTGTTTATACTCTTTTTGTTTTGCAGGACGCCTGGAATTCATTACTTGTATTCCATTTTAGTAATAAACAATAGGCATACAAACAAATACAAAAGAAGAGAATACAAGGCAAGGATGGTAAAAATGAAAGGAACAAATACTTTTAGGAAGGATTACTAGTCTTCCTAATCTTCTATTCGACGCAAGACGACACAAGAAAAAGGAATTTTCACCCGTTTTCTTGTGTCGTCTTGTATCAAAATAATAATTATTTTTTTTCCTGTTCATCAAAGATTACTATTCCTTTCCTTCTTTTCCGGGTCTATCGGAACTCCTTTGTTTAGATTCATAAGAAGTAGTGGACAAACAAAGGAAAAAAAGGATTATGGGTGAATAAGTTATTGAGCAAATAGAATTTATTCACTTATTCAATATCTTCACTTATTCAATAATCTTCACTTATTCAATAATCTTCACTTATTCAATATAAGTTAAACTTCTAACTTAGAGAAATTATTCAAACAAAAAAGACTGTTCCGGTTGAAAGGCGGATTTGATTTTTACGAATATCCAAATCTTTATTTATTATATGATCAGATATATGATCAGAGTTTTTATTTTATTTTTAGAGTAGTTTTGATTAAGGTTCTATTAGTTTAGTCTAGAAATGATTTGCAGGATGTCTCATCCCTAGAAATCAATATAATTATTATATTGGATTATAGATAAAATCGATTGATTCGTTCTTTCTTCTTGCTTCCAGTTAATATTTTGGGGGAAGGGCAGGGACTATGAATCAACCGCTAGATTCAATTGTTCACAAACATCATTAAGAAACAATAGAGTGG